AAAGGAATTAATGACTTGGACTGGGTATTAACGGTCAATCTCCGGTAGAAGGTTCCGTCGGAACAATTATTTATTTCAGGTACCTCTTAAATAAAAAAAAAAAGAGAGAAAATGTGGGGAGAAATGACAAGAAGATATTGGAACATGAATTTTGAAGAGATGATGAAAGCAGGAGTTCATTTTGGCCATGGTACTAGGAAATGGAATCCTAGAATGGCACCTTACATCTCTTCAAAGCGTAAAGGTATTCATATTACAAATCTTACTCGAACTGCTCGTTTTTTGTCAGAAGCCTGTGATTTAGTTTTTGATGCAGCAAGTATAGGAAAACACTTCTTAATAGTTGGTACCAAAAATAAAGCAGCCAATTTAGTAGCATCAGCTGCAATAAGGGCTCGGTGTCATTATGTTAATAAAAAATGGCTCGGTGGTATGTTAACGAATTGGTCCACTACAGAAATGAGACTTCATAGGTTCAGGAACTTGAGATCGGAACAAAATACGGGGAAACTCAACTGTCTCCCGAAAAGAGATGTAGCAATGTTGAAGAGGCAATTATCTCACTTGCAAACCTATCTGGGCGGGATCAAATATATGACGGGGTTACCCGATATTGTAATCATCGTTGATCAGCAAGAAGAATATACGGCTCTTCGAGAATGTCTCACTTTGGGGATTCCAACAATTTGTTTAATCGATACAAATTGTGACCCGGATCTCGCAAATATTCCGATTCCAGCGAACGATGACGCTATAGCTTCAATCCGATTGATTCTTAACAAATTAGTATCCGCAATTTGTGAGGGCGGTTCTAGCTATATAAGAAATTGTTGATTAATAATAGGATAAGTCAATGACTTTGGAAACTCCATAAATTGATTGAATCGGTTACTATCCCTGAGTCTCAAAAAAGAGATCAAAATCACTGGGGATATTATGTGATCACTTGGGATCCGAAATATACGATTGATTCAAAGTAGACGAGTTGAGAAAGAGATACGAGATGGCTGAATTAAAATAATTCCTTTTTAAGTTCTATTTATGTCAGAGGGCAATATGAATGTTTTACCCTGTTCCATCAACTCACTAAAAGTGTTATATGATATATCCGATGTGGAAGTAGGCCAACATTTTTATTGGCAAATAGGGGGTTTCCAAGTCCATGCCCAAGTACTTATCACTTCTTGGGTTGTAATTGCTATCTTATTAGGTTCAGCCACTATAGCTGTTCGGAATCCACAAACCATTCCAACCGACGGTCAGAATTTCTTCGAATATGTCCTCGAATTCATTCGAGACTTGAGCAAAACTCAGATTGGAGAAGAATATGGTCCTTGGGTTCCCTTTATTGGAACTATGTTCCTATTTATTTTTGTTTCTAACTGGTCAGGTGCCCTTTTACCCCGGAAAATCATACAGTTACCGCATGGAGAGTTAGCTGCACCCACGAATGATATAAATACTACTGTTGCTTTAGCTTTACCTACGTCAGTGGCATATTTCTATGCGGGTCTTACCAAAAAAGGATTGGGTTATTTCGGTAAATACATTCAACCAACTCCAATACTTTTACCAATTAACATCCTAGAAGATTTCACAAAACCCTTATCACTTAGTTTTCGACTTTTCGGGAATATATTAGCGGATGAATTAGTAGTTGTTGTTCTTGTTTCTTTAGTACCTTCGGTGGTTCCTATACCTGTCATGTTCCTTGGATTATTCACAAGCGGGATTCAGGCTCTTATTTTTGCAACTTTAGCCGCAGCTTATATAGGTGAATCCATGGAGGGTCATCATTGACTAGCTTCCGAAATGGTCTTAAAAAAAAGCTTATCCCAACTCATACCGGTATATACGATCTAGAATAGGAGCAAAAAAAAAATGTATGATATTAGAGAATTAAAAAAAAGTAAGGGGGGTCGAGCTGGGTATATGTAAGGGCTCTAAGCCAATCCCTGTATATGTTTCGAAGAATGATTCTAGAATCCGGTTCAATAGAAGATACGGATGGTTTACGTTATTAAAGAAACAATGTATATGTGATATTAGATATTCACTAGTTATATATGGGCTATCCATATATATTATTTCCCATCCCACTGAATTTAGACGGATTCCAATGCAAGCCCTTCCGTTTTATCTGTGACTGTGGATTGAATGAATAAACAAATGAAGTCAAGCATGCATATAGAAGAGAAAGAGCGAAGAATTGAAAGAATGGAATGGTTCGGAACAAAGAAATGGAAGAACTGGAACCGTATAGATTTACAAAGACTCCACGGATAGGAACTAAAAACGAGATATCGAAGTAGCTCTGATGATTCAGTAATATTATTATTTCAATTCAGAGTTCTTAGTTCTTTTTTTTTTCGGATAGATCTTAAGTGATGGAATAATGAAGTAATAATTCATCGGTTGATTGTATCATTAACCATTTCTTTTTTTTGGTGCGAGGAACTTAATATGAATCCATTGATTTCTGCCGCTTCCGTTATTGCTG